TATTTATTTCTCTTGAAATACGTTTAATTCTTATTTCTACACACGTCTTTTTTTAGGAGGTCGACATCCATTATGCGGCATAGGTGTTACATCACGTACGAAACTTAATAGTATACCACTTCTACGAATGGCTCGTAATGCTGCATCTCTTCCGAGACCAGGACCTTTTATCATAATTTCGGCTCGTTGCATACCTTGATCAACCACAGTACGAATGGCATTTACAGCAGCGGCTTGAGCTGCATAGGGTGTCCCTCTTCTTGTGCCTTTGAATCCAGAAGTACCGGCGGAGGACCAAGAAACCACTTGGCCTCGTACATCTGTAACAGTTACAATGGTATTGTTGAAACTCGCTTGAACATGAATAACTCCTTTTGGTATTCTACGCCCATTCTTACGTGAACCAATACGTCCATTCCTACGTGAACCCATTTTTGGTATAAGTTTTGCCATATTTTATCATCTCATAAATATGAATCAGAAATATACAGAAAGATACGGAGATATCCATTTTATGTTAAAACAAACCCTTTCTTTTATTTTTGTAGGGACCCCCTTTTAGAAATTTTTTTTTAGAAAGATTATCCCTGTCTCTGCTTATGTCTCGGATTGGAACAAATCACTATAATTCGCCCGCGCCTACGGATCAGTCGACATTTTTCACAAATTTTACGAACGGAAGCCCTTATTTTCATATATCTCACTCCTTATCTTAATTTGAATCTATTCTTTGGAAGAAAAGAAGTCTCTTGTATTTTTGAACTTTGAATTGTGTCCCTATGAAAGGAATTTGTTCAAAAATCATCTAATCGTTCGAATCTTTGCTGCGAAGTCTATAAATTATACGTCCCCTGGTTGAATCATACCGACTTATTTCAATTTTGACTCTATCCCCTGGCAGTATCCGTATAAAACTGCGCCGGATCCTACCTGAAATATAACCTAAAATTAGATCCTCATTATCTAAACGGACCCGGAACATACCGTTGGGAAGTGATTCAGTAATTAAACCCTCATGAATCAATTTTTGTTCTTTCATTCCAGGTAACCTCCCTTGAAGTATCAACTAATGGAGGAAGAGTTCTATAACTCACTTTTCCTCTCTATTCCACAAACAAATAGGAAGTTAGAGATAAAATTAGGATACCAGAGTAGGATCACCATATATAACACAAAATTTCTCCTCCAATTCTTTCTAGTCGAGCTTCTCGATCTGTCATTATGCCTCGAGAGGTAGAAAGAATTACAATCCCCATTCCGCCTAAAATCTTAGGAATTTGTTGATAGTTGGAATAGATTCGTAGACCCGGTCGACTGATACGTTTTAAAATAGTTCTATATATTCCTTTCCTAGTTCTTCTATGTTGCAAGGTTGAAACCAAGAAATATTTGTTACTTTCCTGATGTTTTCTAACATTTTCAATAAAACCCTCTCGTAGGAGTATTTTAACAATGTTTTCAGTTATATTAGTAGATGCTATTCTAACTGTTCCGTTTTTACCCGTGTCAGCATTTCTTATAGAAGTTATTATATCAGCAATAGCGTCTCTACCCATGACGAATTTTTATTCTTGTTGCTTCCTAATTTTGATATAATCAACATGTTTTTTTGCTTGAATTATTCCATTTTTCAAAGTATATGCGTGAGACACAATCTACTAATTTGATCTATTTCAGATATCCTACTATAACTATATCATAATTTCATCTACTAGTACTAGTATTTTATTTATAATACCTCGGGAGCTAATGAAATTATTTTAGTAAAATTTAACTGTCTCAACTCCCGAGCAATCGCACCAAAAACTCGAGTTCCTTTTGGATTTCCTTCTTGATCAATGACAACCGCTGCATTGTCATCATATCGTATTATCATACCGTTGTCGCGTTTGAGTTCTTTACGTGTACGTACAATTACAGCCCTAATTATTTCTGATCTTTCTAGAGGCATATTGGGCACTGCTTCTTTGATTACAGCAACAATAACGTCACCAATATGAGCATATCGGTGATTACCAGCCCCTATGATTCGAATACACATCAATTTTCGAGCTCCGCTATTATCCGCTACATTCAAAAGAGTCTGAGGTTGAATCATATCATTTTTATTTGAATCTGTTATTTCAATGCAAAGAATGAGGAGAAAAAAGAAATAGTGTTTGTCTAGAAACCAGAAAAGAAACAAGTAAAGCGTGGTTATTTTTTAATCCTTAATACCCCCTTTGTTTAGTTTTACACCTCTATCCTGAAATAACAAATTGAGTTCGTATAGGCATTTTGCATGCAGCTATTGAAATAGCTGCTCTGGCTACAGTTTCTGATACTCCGCCCATTTCATAAAGTATTCGTCCTGGTTTAACAACGGATACCCAATATTCGGGGGATCCCTTCCCTGAACCCATACGTGTTTCTGTAGGTCTTACCGTAATGGGTTTGTCGGGAAATACACGTACCCATATTTTTCCGCCACGACGCGCATATCGTGTCATTGCTCTCCGCCCTGCTTCTATTTGTCTAGCTGTGATCCAAGCGGGTTCAAGTGCCTGAAGAGCGTATCTGCCGAAACAAATATGATTGCCTCGACAAGATATTCCCTTCATTCTTCCTCTATGTTGCTTACGAAATCTGGTTCTTTTGGGGTTATAGTAGATGGTTCTTTCTTAATCCCATCTCTACTCCAGAACCGGACGTGAAAGTTTCTTCTCATCCAGCTCCTCGCGAATGAAATGATTCAATAATATTACGGATACATATGTATTTAATAAATAATACACTAAACTAAGTAATGAGATTAAATTGATATTCCATTTTTTACTTAGACGTCTATATTTATAGATAATGCTTCTTTTTTTTATTGTCAAAGACAATAAAAAAAGAAGGGTTTCGCGGGCGAATATTGACTCTTTACTGCTTCATTCTTAAGGCCCATCCACGACCTCTCAGAGTAAATAAATTTGTTCTTGTCGGTTCGTTCCGCCATCCCACTCAATGAATGATTAAGATTCGTTGGAATCCTATGTAGTCACAGGTTTTGTCGTTCCCATAGCTTCTCTGTTAATGGTTAGGCCTGAACTCTGCAATGGAGCTCCACAAAAAATTCGTTTTTGAGTCAATCTACTCAGTCTGTATTAACCCGAGGCTCTTTATTATTATTTTCCTCAATATTAATGCTTTATCACACTGCCTTTTATGAGGTGATTCATAGACCATACATATTGGAATCATATATCATTTATATTTTTGTTCTCTCTTTCTATCATCTTTCCATTTATCCACATCCCTTTATTTTTGCTTCTAAAAATAGAGAATAATATTTATATATAATTAAAATATTTTTTTATTTCAGTTGTTACAACTATATGTCAGTCATATAGTGACTTTTTCTTGGGATCTTGACAATACGAAGCGATAAGTTGGTTATTAGTTTATATAGTTATTAAGTTCAGAGTAGGGTTCCCTCTTTCTTTTTATCCCAATTCTAAACTATACTATAAAGAAAAAACTAACGAGTCACACACTAAGCATAGCAATTATACTAAAAAAGGTTAGTCAATTTTTATTCAACCTTATAGAATTCTTCATTTTTGTTTGATTTTAGGGAACCCCTAATTTTTCATTTTTTGTTTGTTCTATTATGGTCCTGGACAGAATGACAAACCAAATAAAGAGGTCCATTATTCCTCATCTACAAATATCCAAATTTTTAAGCCTAATACTCCATAGATAGTTCGAATTGTATAGGAACAATGATCAATTTTAGCGCGAATTGTTTGTAGGGGAACCCTGCCTTCTCTGATCCATTCAACACGTGCAATTTCTTTTCCGTCGATACGCCCTGCAATTTGTACTTGAATTCCTTTTGTATCTGTTTGCTCAGTTAATTCGATGGCTTTTTTCATTGCCTTTCGAAACGAAACTCTATTTTTTAATTGTAAAGCCATATATTCTGCAAGAATATTAGGTTGTCCATAAGGTTTTTCAATTCTTGTGATAGCAATGTTTAGTCTCCGGTTCACAGAATGAAACTCTTTTTGTACATTCATCTGTAATTCTTCGACCCCCTGTGCTCGACCCTCTATTAATAAATTTGGGAAGCCAATATGGATTATGACTTGGATCAAATCGATTCTTTTTTGAATTTCTATGCGTGCAATTCCTTCGAAACCTGGGGATATTTTTCTATTTTTTTGTACATAGTTCTTGATACAATTCCTTATTTTCTCATCTTCTTGTAGACCCGCGGAAAAATGTTTTGGTTGAGCGAACCAAAAAGAATGATGATTTTGGGTTGTACCAAGTCTGAAACCAAGTGGATTTATTTTTTGTCCCATATTTTTTTTATTATCTTTCCATTTTTTTTTTTCTAAATAGAAATTTACATTTTTTTTTCTAAATGAATCTAAGATTTAGATTTCTCTTTTAATACAATTCTTATATGACAAGTTGGTCTTTTTATTGGAAAACTACGTCCTCGAGCCCTAGGTCTTAACTTTTTTACAAAAGGACCCCCATTGACTTCGGCTTTACTAATGAATGAATCAGCTTCGTTCAAACCCATATTATGACTAGCATTTGCTGCTGCAGAATAAACTAATTTTAAAATAGGAAAGGATGCCCTATAGGGCATGAGTTCCAGTATCATAAGTGTTTCCTCATAAGAACGCCCGTGAATTTGATCAATTACTCTTTGCACTTTGAAAACAGACATAGGTACATATTGAACTAAAACTTTGACTTCTTTTTCTCTACTCGAATATGAGTTCTTTATCATTATGGATCCCCCACCAATATTTATATTTGTGATCCTCGTTAAAAATTAACGACGAGATTTATTATCGTTTCTCGCATGTCTCGCGAAAGTCAGAGTAGGCGCGAATTCCCCCAATTTGTGACCTACCATACGATCTGTTATATAAATAGGTAAATGTTCCTTTCCATTATGAATAGCGATTGTATGGCCAATCATTGTGGGTATAATGGTAGATGCCCGAGACCAAGTT